ACTCCGTACCACTGAACGATTTAGCCGCACATTTGAAAAATAGCCTAAAAGGTCAAATGAATGTTCGGATAATTGTTTTATATGGATCGTTCCTGGTTGAGACCAAACATCAAAAAAACATTCCCATAAATGGATAAAATAGTGTTTCCATTTATTCATCAAAAGAGGCGCATTCTTTGAAGCCAGAATGGATTTTCCTTGATATCTAACATAATGAATCAGAGGATCCTTGAAGAATGTTAAGATAGACGAAAAATCCTTAGCAAAAACTTCTACAAGATGTTCTCTTTTTGCATAAAAAAAGATTCGCTCAAAAAAAACGCTAAAAGATTTTAATCGTAAATGAGAGGATTTTTTACGTAGAAAAAGGAAGATAGATTCATATTCACATACATAAAAATTATAGAGGAATAAGAATAATCTCGGATTACTTTTTGAAAAAGTCGAAATCGATTTTTTTGGAGTAAGAAAACTATTCCTATTACAAAAATTATAAAGAAACAACCGTAATAAATGAAAAAAAGGCGCATCTTTCACCCAATATCGAAGGATTTGAACTAAGATTTCCAGATGGATAGGATAGGGTATTCGTATATCTGACACATAAATTAAATATGGAAATTTATCCTCCAAAAAGGGAAAAATGGAATGAATTGATCGCAAATTTTTATAAGATTTTACAATTTCTGCCTCCTCTAAGGAAGATCTAAATTGTAGAAAAAATGGAATTTCCACGATGATGGCAAAACCCTCTGATATTATTTGAGAATAAAAATTCTTATTATACCCCAAAAATGGATTTTTCTTAGAATCATTCGCAGAAATGATCAAATGATTCTGTTGATACATTCGAGTGATTAAACGTTTTACAATTAGTAAACTATATTTATTGTCATAACCTACATTTTCCACAAATGTAGATCTATTAAAATCATGACTATAAGCAAGTCCATAAACATACTCCCTAAAAATAAGTGGGTATAGGAAGTCCTGTTGGCGAGATCTATCTCGTTCTAAAAATACTTGATATTCCTTCATTTTAGAAATTCGATTTGGTCAAAGGATCATAGATTCATTGGATTATCAAATGCTACATAGTGCGATACAGTCAAAACAGGGTATTCTATTATATTCAAATAAAAAACAAATATGAATAGATACCTAGAAAACAAGTAAAAACCATCAATGGACTATCTACCCTCGCTTGGTTCATCTAATTGTTCGATGACAACAAGCTAGTTAGAAATCCTTTATTTTTCGGACAAATCGCTCTTTTGATTTTGGAAAAAAATATCTTTATCAATATACTCTTTCTTCTACACATTTATCGCTACCCCATAACATAATTGAGAATAGCTAATAGTTAGGACTCATAACAAAAATCCAAAACCCATTCGTGGGAAAAAATTTTTCCACAGCAAGCACTAATTTTTTTTTAACGTAAAATTAGATGGGGTAATCATTCAAATAAAAAATGAAAGCTCGTTGCTTTTTGTTTCCCTATAATTGGAGCAGCTAAGCTCTATCCCTTTATTAATTCAACCCAAGTGAATTCATTTGTTCCGAGCCAAAAATTCAAACAAAAATTTGGGCCGGGTCCAATACGAATGAAAAATTTTTAGAATTCGCCATTGATACGACATGCTGCTTTTTCCATTCATTCCTTTCTGGATCAGTCGTGGTCTTACAAACCCTACCGATGGTATGGATGAACCAATTAGTTCATAGAATTGTGTAAAAAATGGAGTCGCACTTAAAAGCCGAGTACTCTACCATTGAGTTAGCAACCCTAATGAAATTTTTAAAAATGTGTATATCCAATCGCAATAAAAAAAAAATAAAAAATCGTGAAGGCGAATCGATTCTGAACATCCAAACATCCAAATGAACAGATCAAATGAAAATACAAGAAATTTTCTCAAATAATATCAAATAGAAATAAAATTCTTAAATCAATTCATTTATTCACGATCGGATTATATTTGTTTGATACACTCTTGTCAATATCAATATTAGTGTTGAAAAAAGAATACAATCGAGAAAAAAAACAAATAAAATATATAGAATATTATTAAATTAAATATTTTATTGAATTAATTCATTATATTTATAATTTAGTATTAGTATCTTCCCTTTTGTGTGAAATCCCGATCGAAAAACAAAAGAGTTGTTCTCTCTTATGAATCGGAAGAACTTTTTTCATAAAATCTCGTCTGCTTAACTTAATAAGTTTGCATTCCAACACGAAACGAAACTCTGGGATAGAAAAAAATAGGATTTATTATAGATACAAATCAAGAATAGAAACTTTTCATTTTTTTGGCTTAATTTTATTTTTTTAATTAAGACCTGGTGTATATCGAGATAATTATTTATCTATTTTATATTTATTAAATTATTAGTTTAGTTATTCATAAAAAATTCAATATAATAATATATATTATTAAGTATCTTTGTTTTGTATTCGGCTCAATCCTTTTAGTAAAAGATTGGGCCGAGT